GTTTTAAGAAATCTAATTTCAAGACTTATAATCTTTATACAAAATTTAATAGAGATTCGGGTTTTATAAGTTATTTGGAAGAACCAGATTTTCGTCGAGCCGTAATCAAAGGATCTATGCGCATTCAAAGGCGTAAAATGGTTATTTGGGGACCGTCTCAAGGAAATCCCCATTCCCCTCTTTTTTTGGAAAAAATGGAAGATTTTCCTTTTCCTATATCCGACCTAATGAAGCTTTTTTTTAATATTAGAGATTGGTTGGGTAAAAAGTCAGAATTTGAAATTTTAGATCAACAATTCCAAATAAAAAAAAACAACCAGGAAGACGCAATGGAATTCTGGGAAAACATTCCATATGCACAAAAAACAAGAAGTATTCTGTTACTAGCACAATCAATTTTTAGAAGGTATATTAAATTACCCTTATTGATAATAGCTAAGAATATTGGCCGTATTTTATTACGGCAATCTCCGGAATGGTATGAGGATTTCCAAGATTGGAATAGAGAAATTTATTTAAAGTGCAGCTATAATGGTCTTCAATTCTCCAAAACAGAATTTCCTAAAAATTGGTTAATAGAAGGTTTTCAGATCAAAATCTTATATCCTTTTCATTTGAAACCGTGGCACGGATCTAAGCTACGACTCTCTGATAGAGATCGAAAGCAACAAGATGATTTTGATTCTTGTTTTTTAACAGTTTTGGGAATGGAAACAGAATATCCTTTTGGTCCTCCTCGAAAAACACCTTCCTTTTTTGAACCCGTTTTTAAAGATATAGACTACAAAGTCGAAATAAGAAATTTTAATTTTAGAGTTCAAAGAGTTTTAAAAAAAATAACAAAGCAACAAGAAAAAGCATTTTTCTTTTTAAAACAAATACTTTTAAAAGGAAAGAACATTCCATTATTTATACCGAGAGAAATATATGAATCAAGTGAAACTCAAACAGAAAAGGATTCGATAATCAGCACTCAGATAATTCATGAATCATTTAGTCAAAATAAATCTAGAGATTATTCACAGGCAAAAGAAGAGATTAAACATAGAATTGATAGAAGAAACACAATCAGAAATCAAATAGAAATAATGAAAAAAAATAAAAAGACTAATCGAGAATCACCCCCAAAAATTTGGAAAATATTAAAAAGAAAAAATATTGAATTAATATTTCAATTTTGCATTGAAAAAATATACGTAGATATCTTTTTATGTATAATTAATATGCGCAGAATTTCTCTACAACTTTTTATGGAATCAACAAAAAAAATTCTTGAAAAATACATTGACAATAATGAAATAAATAAAGATAAAGAAAGAATTAATAAAAAAAAACAAAATAAAATTGACTTCATTTCGCCTATGACTATAAAAAAGGCTTTTGATAATCTTAGAAATAGTAAGCAGAAGCCACATATTTTTTTTGATTTATCTTACTTGTCACAAAAATATGTATTTTTTAAATTATCACAAACCCAAGTTATTAACTTCAATAAGTTAAGATCTATTCTTCAATATAATGGACCATCTTTTTTTCTTAAGAATGAAATAAAGGATTTTTTTGGAACACAAGGAATATTTGATTCCAAAGTAAGACATAACAAACTTTCAAATTATGAAAAGAATCCATGGAAAAACTGGTTAAGAAGTCATTATCAATATGATTTATCTCAGATTACATGGTCTACATTAGTCCCACAAAAATGGCGAAATCAAATAAATCAATGCCATAGGTCTCAAATGTCTCAAAATGATGATTTAAAGAAAAGGTATTCCTATGAAAAAGACCCATTATTGGATTACAAAAAAAAACAAAATTTGAAAGTATATTTATTACCAAATAAAGAGGAGAATTTTCAAAAAAACTATAGATATGATCTTTTCTCATATAAATATATGAATTCTGAAACTAAGAATAAGTCTGATATTTATAGATCATCATTAGAAACAATAAAGAAGCAAGAAAATTCCACCAAAAATAAAGAAACTTTTTTTAACATACTCAATAATATTCCTATCAAGAATTATCTAGAAAAAAGTGATATTATATATATGGAAAAAAATACAGATAGAAAATATTTGGGTTGGAAATTTAATACAAATATTCAGGTTGAACCTAATAAGGACCAAATAACGGAGAATTCTCATAATAATGGTCTTTTTTATCTTCCAATTAAATCAAATTCCGAAATCAATTATAAAAAGGTCTTTTTTGATTGGATGGGGGTGTCTTTTGATTGGATGGGAATGAATGAAAAATTCTTAATCTTAAATCACCTCATATCGAATCCGAAAGTTTTTTTATTTCCAGAGTTTTTAATACTTTATCATAAATATAAAGAGAAACCTTGGTTTATCCCAAGCAACTTACTTCTTTTTAATTTGAATATCAATCCAAATTTTAGTGAAAATCCAAATATCAAAGGAAAACAAGAGGCGAATGAATATTTTTTAAATTTTAGACCATCAAATTCAAAACAATATTTTGAATTAAAGAATCAAAACAATATTGAAGAATATTTTTTAGAATCGATCGAAAAACTCAAAGTATTGCTTAAAGGAGATTTTCCTTTTCAATTAAGATGGACTGGACGTTTGAATCAATTGAATCAAAAAATGATGAATAATATCCAGATATATGGTCTCCTGCTTAGCCTCATAAATGTAAGAAAAATTACTATATCCTATATTCAAAGGAAAGAAATGAATCTGGATATAATGAGAAGGCGTTTAAATCTTACACAATTAACGAAAAAGGGAATATTAATTATGGAACCTACCCGTCTATCTGTAAAAAATGACGGACAGTTTTTTATGTATCAAATCATAGGTATTTCATTGGTTCATAAAAGTAAGCACCAAAGTAATCAAAGATACCGAAACCCCAAAAATGTTGCTAAGAATAATTTTGATGAATCCATTCCAAGACATAAAAGGAAAACTCTAAATAAAGACAAAAATAATTATGATTTGCTTGTTCCTGAAAAAATTTTATCATCTAGACGTCGTAGAGAATTGCGAATTCTAATTTCTTTCAATTTGAATTTAAAGAATCAGAATGGTGCGCATAGAAATAAAACATTTTCCAAGGAGAACAAGATAAAAAATTGGAGTCAATTTTTGGATGAAAGTAAAAATTTCGACCGAAAAAAAAATGAATTAATTAAATTCAAGTTATTTTTTTGGCCTAATTATCGATTAGAAGATTTAGCTTGTATGAATCGCTATTGGTTTGATACCAATAATGGGAGCCGCTTGAGTATGTTAAGGATATATATGTACCCCTGATTTAAATTTTTGAGTTTTCTATATATTATGTTGTTCTATCAATCAGATTTTTCATTTTTGTTTTTCTGTCCGTGATCTGTAAATATCCATGTTATATGCAAACAACCCGATGCTCATATGCGCTGTCTTACATCCCCCTCTAGGATAAGTAAATGGCGTAAAAATAAAAGCTATAAATTAATCAACAGAATCTTCGTACTAAACGATTTGGTATCCTCTTTTTGTATGACTATACAAATGAACTCCAAAAAAGGATTCATTAATGTTCATTGAAAAAAACAGGAATCTATAAAAAATTTTTGATTATTGTGTATACTACATTAAAATTTCTTACATTATTATTACTATTATTACTGATCCAATAAAATAACTATCTGTAAAAAGGGGAGTGTGAAATTCTTTTATGGTAAAAAATTCATTTATTTCAATTATTTTGCAAGAACAAGAAGAAAACAAAGAAAATAGCGGATCCGTTGAATTTCAAGTAGTAAGTTTCACCAACAAGATACGGAGACTTACCTCACATTTGGAATTACACAAAAAAGACTATTTATCTCAGAGAGGTCTGCGGAAAATTCTGGGAAAACGTCAACGGCTGCTGGCTTATTTGTCAAAAAAAAACAGAGCACGTTATAAAGAATTAATAGGACAGTTGGATATTCGAGAGAGAAAAACTCGTTAATTTGAAGAGTTAGTTTGAATTATTCGCTTAAAGTTTGATGAATTTCTTTTCGCTTTCAGCAATTCATGGAAGAATGAATCAGGAAAAACCTATGACTGTACCAGCTACAAGAAAAGACCTCATGATAGTCAATATGGGACCTCACCACCCATCAATGCATGGTGTTCTTCGACTCATTGTTACTCTAGATGGTGAAGATGTTATTGACTGTGAACCAATATTGGGTTATTTACACAGAGGTATGGAAAAAATTGCGGAAAATCGAACAATTATACAATATTTGCCTTATGTAACACGTTGGGATTATTTAGCTACTATGTTCACAGAAGCAATAACTGTAAATGCACCAGAGCAATTAGGGAATATTCAAGTCCCTAAAAGGGCCAGTTATATCAGAGTCATTATGTTGGAGTTAAGTCGTATAGCTTCACATTTGTTATGGCTTGGCCCTTTTATGGCAGATATTGGGGCACAGACTCCTTTCTTCTATATTTTTCGAGAAAGAGAATTGATATATGACCTATTCGAAGCTGCCACCGGTATGCGAATGATGCACAATTTTTTTCGTATTGGAGGAGTCGCTGCTGATTTACCTCATGGCTGGATAGATAAATGTTTGGATTTTTGCGATTACTTTTTAACAGGAATTGCCGAATATCAAAAGCTTATTACACGGAATCCCATTTTTTTAGAACGAGTTGAAGGAGTAGGCATTATTGGTGGAGAGGAAGCAATAAATTGGGGTTTGTCGGGACCTATGCTACGAGCTTCCGGAATACAATGGGATCTTCGTAAAGTTGATCATTATGAGTGTTACGACGAATTTGATTGGGAAGTCCAATGGCAAAAAGAGGGGGATTCATTAGCTCGTTATTTAGTACGAATCAGTGAAATGACGGAATCCATAAAAATTATTCAACAGGCGCTAGAAGGAATTCCGGGAGGGCCCTATGAAAATTTAGAAATACGCCGTTTTGATAGAGCAAAAGATACTGTATGGAATGACTTTGATTATCGATTCATTAGTAAAA